TTAGTAACCCAATCAATTCTTAGAAAATACATCATATTGCCTTCATTGATAATAGCTAAAAACCTCGGCCGTATGTTATTATTTCAATTCCCCGAGTGGTACGAGGATTTAAAGGATTGGAATAGAGAAATGCATGTTAAATGCACCTATAACGGTGTGCAATTATCAGAAACAGAATTTCCGAAAGACTGGTTAACAGACGGTATTCAGATAAAGATCCTATTTCCTTTCTGTCTGAAACCTTGGCGCAGATCCAAGCTACGATCCCATCATAGAGATCCAATGAAAAAGAAAGGAAAAAAGGTCAATTTTTGTTTTTTAACAATCTGGGGAATGGAAACCGAACTACCTTTTGGTTCTCCCCGAAAACGACCTTCCTTTTTTGGACCCATTTATAAAGAATTCAAAAAAAAAATTAGAAAAGCTAAAAAAAAATGTTTTCTAGTTCTAAGAGTTTTAAAAGAAAAAACAAAATGGTTTCTAAGGGTCTCAAAAGAAAAAACAAGATGGATTATCAAAATAGTTCTATTTATAAAAAGAATAATAAAAGAGTTTTCAAAAGTAAACCCAATTTTATTATTTGGATTGAAGAAAGTATATGAACCGAATGAAAATGGAAAATATTCCATAACCCTAATGAATAATAAGATTGTTCCTGAATCGACCATCCAAATCAGATCCATGGATTGGACAAATTATTCACTGACAGAAAAAAAAACGAAGGATCTGTCTGATAGGACAACCCTAATCAGAAATCAAATGGAAAGGGTCACAAAAGACAAAAGAAAAATATTTCTAACTCCAGAAATGAATATTCGTCCTAACGATACAAGTTGTGTTGATAAAAGATCGGAATCGCAGAAACATATTTGGAAGATATCAAAAAGAAGAAGTGAGATATTCATATTCATACGCAAATGGCACTATTTTATGAAATTTTTCAGTGAAAGAATATACATAGATATCTTTCTATGTACCATTAACATTCCCAGAGTCAATGCACAACTTTTCCTTGAATCAACAAAAAAGATTATCAATAAATACATTTACAATGATGAAAAAAATAAAGAAGAGATTGATGAAACAAATCAAAACACAATTCACTTTATTTCGACTATCAAAAAGTCGCTTTCTAATATTAGTAATAAGAAATCAAAGATTTGTTGTGACCTATATTCCTTGTCCCAAGCATCTGTATTTTACAAATTATCACAAATCCAAGTTACTAACAAGTCTCTCTTGAGATCTTTACTTCAGTATCGAGAAGCATATCTTCTTCTTAAGGATAGAATAAGGAATTACTTTGGAACACGAAGAATATTTGATTCCAAATCAAGGCATAAAAAACTTCCGAATTCTGGAATAAATGAATGGAAAAACTGGTTAAGGAGTCATTATCAATACAATTTATCTCAGACTCGATGGTCTAGATTAGTACCGCAAAAGTGGCGAAATAGGGTCAATCAATGTCGTACGATTCAAAATAAAGACTCAAAAAAGAATTCATATGAAAAAGACCAATTCATTCATTACGAGAAACAAAATGATTATGCAGTGAACTTATTGCCGAGTCAAAAAGGAAAATTGAAAAAACACTACAGATATGATCTTTTTTCATATAAATATATTAATTATGGGGATAGAAAAGACTCATATATTTATCGATCCCCATTACAAGTAAATGAGGACCAAAAGATTCCATATAATTACAACAGACCTAAAACCGAATCATTTTATGTACCGGGGGGTATATCTATTAGTGATTATCTAGGAGAAGAGTATATTACTGATACAGGTAAAAATACGGATAGAAAATATTTGGAGTGGAAAATTTTCCATTTTTGTCTTAGAAAGAATATCGATATTGAGGCCTGGACCGATATGGATACCGGGACCAACATTAATAAAATTACTAAGACTGGGACTAATTATTATCAAATGATTGATAAGAAAGATCTTTTCTATTTCACGATTCATCAAGAAATCAACCCATCCAATCCAAAAAGTTTTTTTTTTGATTGGATGGGAATGGATGAAAAAATGGTATATCGTCCCATATCAAACCTGGAATCTTGGTTCTTCTCAGAATTTGTGCCACTTTATGATGCATATAAGATTAAACCATGGGTTATACCAATCAAATTACTTCTTTTCATTTTTAATGAAAATGAAAACATTAATGAAAATAAAAACATTAGTGAAAATAAAAACATCAGCGGAAATCAAAAAAGGGATCTTCGTATATCATCTAATCAAAAAGAATATCTTGAATTAGAGAATCGAAATCAAAAAGAACAGCTTGTCCAAGGAAATCTTGGCTCAGACGCACGAAACCGACAAAAAGATGTTGAAAAGGATTACACAGAATCAGACATTAAAAAACGTGGAAAGAAAAGACAATCCAAGAGTAACAAGGAAGCGGAACTAGAGTTCTTCCTGAAAAGATATTTGCTTTTTCAATTGAGATGGGATGGTCCTTTGAATCAAAGAATGATCAATAATGTTAAGGTATATTGTTTTCTGCTTAGACTGAGAAATCCAAAGGAAATTGCTATATCCTCTATTCAAAGAGGAGAAATGCACCTGGATGTAATGTTGATCCAGAAGGATCTAACTCTTACAGAATTGATAAAAAGGGGACTATTTATTATCGAACCGGCACGTCTTTCTATAAAATGGGATGGACAATTTATTATGTATCAAACTATAGGTATTTCATTGGTCCATAACAGTAAGTGCCAAACTAATGGAAGATACCGAGAAAAAAGATATGTTGATGAGAATTATTTCGATGGATCCATTGCACAACATAGAAAGATGCTTGTGAATGGAGACGAAAATCATTATGATTTTCTTGTTCCTGAAAATATTCTATCTCCTAGGCGTCGTAGAGAATTGAGAATTCTAATTTGTTTCAATTCCGGAAATAGGAATGTTATGGATAGAAATCCAGTATTTTTCAATAACAACAATGTAAGGAACTGTGGGCCATTTTTGGATGAGGACAAGCATATTGATACAGATATAAATAAATTCACTCAATTCAAATTGTTTCTTTGGCCCAATTATCAATTAGAGGATTTAGCTTGTATGAATCGCTACTGGTTTGATACCAATAATGGCAGTCGTTTCAGTATGTCAAGGATACATATGTATCCACGATTCAGAATTCGTTGATGGTTGGTACATTTCCTATATATCGCGTATCATATCCGGTATATGAAGGTAGACAAATGTACACACACGCTGTGTTACATTCTGATACATGATACCGATTCAATGACGTATCAATTGAATCTAGGAATGAATCGACAGAATCTTCTTAGAAGAAAATAATTTTCTTTTGTGGGTGTAGAAATTTTTTTTTTTTTTCTATCGAATCCTAAATTTTATTTATTAATTTGATTTGATAGAAAAAAAGTAGTATATGAATAAATCCAGATCCAGATTATTGTGTGTATCAGATCGAAATGACTGGCATTATTATTATTCCTGATCGGTAAAATCCATATCTGTGGAAAAGAAAAAAAAAAAAAGAGAGAGAGAAGAATTATTTTTATGGTCAAAAATTCATTTATCTCGGTTATTCCGCAAGAAGAAAAAAACAAAGGGTCTGTTGAATTTCAAGTATTCAGTTTCACCAATAAGATACAGAGACTTACTTCACATTTGGAATTACACAAAAAGGACTATTTATCTCAGATAGGTCTGCGGAAAATTCTAGGAAAACGTCAACGGCTGCTAGCTTATTTGTCAAAGAAAAATAGAGTGCGTTATAAAAAATGAATCGATCAGTTAGATATTCGGGAACCAAAAACTCGTTAATTTGAAGATTGTTTCAATTCTTTGGTTTATTAGATCTTGAATTTTGATGAACCCCATTTCGTTTTAAGCAATTCATAGAATAATGGATCGGGGAAGATATGAATGTACCGGATACAAGAAAAGACCTCGTAATAGTTAATATGGGTCCTCACCACCCATCAATGCATGGTGTTCTTCGACTTATCGTTACTCTAGACGGTGAAGATGTTATTGACTGCGAACCCGTATTGGGTTATTTACACAGAGGGATGGAAAAAATTGCAGAAAACCGAACAATTATACAATATCTTCCTTATGTAACACGTTGGGATTATTTAGCTACTATGTTCACAGAGGCAATAACGGTAAATGCACCAGAACAATTAGGAAATATTCAAGTACCTAAAAGAGCCAGCTATATCAGAGTTATTATGCTGGAGCTGAGTCGTATAGCTTCTCATTTATTATGGCTTGGGCCTTTTATGGCGGATATCGGTTCACAAACTCCCTTCTTCTATATTTTTAGAGAAAGGGAATTGATATATGACCTATTCGAAGCTGCCACAGGTATGCGAATGATGCATAATTATTTCCGTATCGGGGGAGTTGCTGCTGATCTACCTCATGGCTGGATAGATAAATGTTTGGATTTCTGCGATTATTCTTTAACAGGAGTTGTTGAATATCAAAAGCTTATTACGCGAAATCCCATTTTTTTGGAACGAGTTGAAGGGGTGGGCATTATTGGTGGGGAGGAAGCAATAAATTGGGGTTTATCAGGACCAATGCTACGAGCTTCCGGAATCCAATGGGATCTTCGTAAAGTTGATCATTATGAGTGTTATGATGAATTCGATTGGGAAGTCCAGTGGCAAAAAGAAGGAGACTCATTAGCTCGTTATTTAGTACGAATCAATGAAATGACGGAATCCATAAAAATTATTCAACAGGCTCTGGAAGGAATTCCGGGGGGTCCCTATGAGAATTTAGAAGTTCGACGCTTTGATAGAGCAAGGGATTCCGAATGGAATGGTTTTGAATATCGATTCATTAGTAAAAAGCCTTCTCCCGCTTTTGAATTGTCGAAACAAGAACTTTATGTGAGAGTAGAAGCCCCAAAGGGAGAATTGGGAATTTTTATGATAGGAGATAATAGTGTTTTTCCCTGGAGATGGAAAATTCGTCCACCGGGTTTCATCAATTTGCAAATTCTTCCTCAGCTAGTTAAAAGAATGAAATTGGCTGATATCATGACGATACTAGGTAGTATAGATATCATTATGGGAGAAGTTGATCGTTGAAATGATAATTGATACGACAGAAGTACAAGCTATCAATTCTTTTTCCAGATCGGAATCCTTAAAAGAGGTCTATGACCTCTTATGGCTGCTTGTCCCTATTTTTATTCCTATATCGGGAATCACAATAGGTGTACTCGTGATTGTGTGGTTAGAAAGAGAAATATCTGCAGGGATACAACAACGTATCGGACCTGAATATGCCGGTCCTTTGGGAATTCTTCAAGCTCTAGCAGATGGGACCAAACTACTTTTGAAAGAAGATCTTCTCCCCTCTAGAGGAGATATTCGTTTATTCAGTATCGGGCCATCTATAGCGGTCATATCCATTCTACTAAGTTATTCAGTAACTCCTTTTGGCTATCGCCTTGTTCTAGCCGATCTCAGTATAGGCGTTTTTTTATGGATCGCTATTTCCAGTATTGCTCCTATTGGACTTCTTATGTCAGGATATGGATCGAATAATAAATATTCCTTTTCAGGTGGTCTACGAGCTGCTGCTCAATCTATTAGTTATGAAATACCATTAACTTCGTGTGTGTTATCAATATCTCTACGTGTGATTCGTTGGAACATGAGCCTTTACCTCTTTCCTAGAAATAAAGGAAAGGGGTTGAATGTATTGAATAGATATCTTTTTTTTTTTTTTATTCATCATTCGGGTCGATGAGTTAAACCAGATAGTTATATGAGTGAAACAAAACTGCTTATGAATTTGCAGTAAGAAGATTGATCCTCATTCCCTATGTACGAGAGTAAAGTGGAAGTAAACATAAACGGTCGAAACTGTTTACCCCAAGATTGGTTGATTAGTCATCATGACTTGAAGCGGGTGCAAAAGATCAACTGTATGGAGTTTCGACTATATATATATGTATTACCATATCGGGGATCAATCAAAAATGAGTGGACGGTTAGGAACACCAAGGTACACAAAGGATTAGTGATGGAGATAATGTAAGGTATCCAAAGGGATATTTCTGCATAAAAGGAATCATAATGAGGGCTTTAAGTTGGTAGAAATGATCAAGTAGTACTTCCTCACGATTCCGATCCAGAGTACGCTTCTATCCACTGATTAAAGAAATGACTGTCGAGAACGAAGTAATCCTTTATTTTTTAGAAACCCCTTCCCTCTTCTGAGTAAGAAAGAAGAACAGGAACGAAAGAAATGGAATGCAATAGGAAAACTGAATAATAAATAAGAGATTTTTGTTTATTCTTTCTTTCCTCAACCCTATCCATATTTATACAGATAGAATTCTTATCATGATTCATCAACTATAACTCATGAACTAGTGTCTAATTTTTTTTTTTTTTTTCGTACGAAAGATATGGGTCGAAATATCTATTGAAACAACGAGTATTTTATGGAAGGATTAAGTTATTACTGAACAAAGAGAATTGTAATTCTAATTATATTATAAAGGATGAGATCAATTCAGAAGCGCTTTTTGTTTTTATTATGGCGGACAGAATTCCATTGGTCTAATTCGGGACTCTTCGATGCATCTTTACTCTATCTACAAGCATGCCAGGGTAATAATGAACCAGTCTTTAGATTTATTTATGGCCATTGAGGAGCCGTATGAAGCTGAGGTCTCATGTGCGGTTCTGGAATAGCGATGGGAATAGTGATGTTATCATCGACTATGATTATCTAACAGTTCAAGTACAGTTGATATAGTTGAGGCACAGTCAAAATATGGTTTTTGGGGGTGGAATCTGTGGCGTCAACCTATAGGTTTTATAGTTTTTCTAATTTCTTCCCTAGCGGAATGTGAGAGATTACCCTTTGATTTACCAGAAGCAGAGGAGGAATTAGTAGCAGGTTATCAAACCGAATATTCAGGTATCAAATCTGGTTTATTTTACGTTGCTTCTTACCTAAATCTACTAGTTTCTTCATTATTTGTAACAGTTCTTTACTTGGGCGGGTGGAATCTCTCTATTCCGTACATATTCATTCCTGAACCTTTCAGAATAAATAAAACGGGTGGAGTCTTTGGAATGACAATTGATATCTTTATTACATTAGCTAAAGCTTATTTGTTCCTGTTCATTCTTATCACAACAAGATGGACTTTACCTAGGATGAGAATGGACCAACTATTAAATCTTGGGTGGAAATTTCTTTTACCTATTTCTCTAGGCAATCTATTATTAACAACTTCTTCCCAACTCGTTTCGCTGTAACAGAATAGAATATTCTAGATTCATAACCTATCTAGAACAAGAGAAAGAAACATCAAATTATTCATGGATATCCACGATATGTTTCCTATGGTGACTGGGTTCATGAATTATAGTCAACAAACAATACGAGCTGCAAGGTACATTGGTCAAAGTTTCATGATTACCTTATCCCACGTGAATCGTTTACCTGTGACTATTCAATATCCTTATGAAAAATCGATCACATCGGAGCGTTTTCGTGGTCGAATCCACTTTGAATTTGATAAATGCATTGCTTGTGAAGTATGTGTTCGGGTATGTCCTATAGATCTACCCGTTGTTCATTGGAGATTGGAAACAGATATTAGAAAGAAACGATTGCTTAATTATAGTATTGATTTTGGAATCTGTATATTTTGTGGTAACTGCGTCGAGTATTGTCCAACAAACTGTTTATCAATGACTGAAGAATATGAACTTTCTACTTATGATCGTCACGAATTGAATTATAATCAAATTGCTTTGGGTCGATTACCAATGTCAGTAATTGGAGATTACACAATTCGAACAATTATGAATTAAAATAAAAATAGCCACGGGTAAACCTATTGATTCAAGAACGATTACCAATTACTAAGATTCGTTTTTGATCTAAAGTAAAGGAGTGAGGCTTCTTTCATTTTGCTAGGTCAGTAACTACAAATCATAACTATTGGTTGGTGAGAATTACGGCTTGATTTGGATTTAGAATGGATTTATATATCCGTGATGATTTCAAAATATACAATTCCGATCTTTCGGATAGAGTAGCGGGATTGATCCAATAACTGTATCTATATCAATCCATACCACATTAGGATTCAATTAGGAACTATCATATAGAAGAAAAAAAAAAAGGTAACCTATTTTTTCTTGGATCGGTCAGTAAGTTTATGAAATATTTCAACTTATTTATCTCTTATTTTACACATAATGGATTTACCTGGACCAATACATGATATTCTTTTAGTATTTCTGGGATCAGGTCTTATATTAGGAGGTCTGGGGGTGGTATTACTTACCAATCCAATTTATTCTGCCTTTTCGTTGGGATTGGTTCTTGTTTGTATATCCTTATTCCATATTCCATCTAACTCCTATTTTGTAGCTGCTGCACAGCTCCTTATTTACGTGGGAGCTGTAAATGTTTTAATCGTATTTGCTGTGATGTTCATGAATGGTTCAGAATATTACAACGATTTCTATCTTTGGACCGTTGGGGATGGGGTCACTTCACTGGTTTGTACAAGTATTCTTTTTTTACTAATTACTACTATCTCAGATACGTCGTGGTACGGGATTATTTGGACTACAAGATCAAACCAGATTATAGAGCAGGACCTAACAAGTAACGTTCAACAAATTGGGATTCATTTATCAACAGATTTTTACCTTCCATTTGAACTCATTTCTATAATTCTTTTAGTTGCTTTGATAGGTGCAATTGCTATGGCCCGTCAGTAATAAGTAATAAATAGTTAGAACTCTAAATCCAAAATAAATAAAGTCTTGTTTTGTTCTATGTTATTGTTATCACATCCATTTTTCTTCAGTTCTATTTTCATATTGTTCATATATTAAATTGAAAGGGGTTTAGTTCGATCCATTACTAATACCTTACTTTGTTTCGTACTTGTTATATTCTAGTCAATCAAATTGGTTAAATTGTTGTTCATATTGAAATGAATCGAGATTGATGAGGAGTTGGTCAATGATGACCGAACATGTACTTATTTTGAGTGCCTATTTATTTTCTATCGGTATTTATGGATTGATCACAAGCCGAAACATGGTTAGAGCACTTATGTGTCTTGAGCTTATACTGAATGCGGTTAATATAAATCTCGTAACATTTTCTGATTTGTTTGATAGTCGTCAATTAAAAGGAGATATTTTCTCCATTTTTGTTATAGCTATTGCAGCCGCTGAAGCAGCTATTGGGCCGGCTATTGTTTCATCGATCCATCGTAACCGAAAATCAACTCGTATCAATCAATCGAATTTGTTGAATAAATAGTCGTAATGATCTAAATAAAGACAGATGTATATCTATAATATATTCACCCATTTTAGAATTAGCATGTATGACTCGTATGGCCATGTTTGCTGAAACGTAAGAAATCAAAGTATCTTGGCCCTCTCTCATGAACAGATCCAGAAGTAGATTGATTATAAAAAAAATTCTGGTAAACCACTGATTCGTCTGGCGTCTACAATATCAAATTCAATTACTACTAATTTATAACCAGATCGAAAATGGATAAAGTTCAAAAAATTTATAGATCCAATGTCACATTCAGTAAAGATTTATGATACATGTATAGGGTGTACTCAATGTGTACGAGCCTGCCCCACAGATGTATTGGAAATGATACCTTGGGACGGATGTAAAGCTAAACAAATTGCTTCTGCTCCAAGAACAGAGGACTGTGTAGGTTGTAAGAGATGTGAATCCGCTTGTCCAACGGATTTCTTGAGTGTTCGGGTTTACTTATGGCATGAGACAACTCGCAGCATGGGTCTAGCTTATTGATACGTTCCAGAAAAATCCACTTGAATCCATTTGATTCCTCTTTACCGACAAAAACCCGTACTCGAGAAATTATTCCGAGCGCGGGTTTTTCTGGTCAAAGTCTATCTTGTCTTTACCACGAGTTATTTTCCTTGGTTAACAATAATTGTTGTTTTGCCGATATCTGCGGGTTCCTCAATTTTCTTTCTTCCTCATAGAGGAAATAAAAATAAGGTGGTTCGGTGGTATACTATTTGTATATGCTTATTAGAACTCCTTCTAATGACCTATGCATTCTGTTATCATTTCCAATTGGACGATCCATTAATCCAACTGGAGGAGGCTTATAAATGGATAAATATTTTTGATTTTCACTGGAGACTAGGAATTGATGGACTTTCCATAGGACCCATTTTACTGACGGGATTCATCACTACTTTAGCTACTTTAGCGGCTCGGCCAGTTACTAGAGATTCGCGATTGTTCCATTTCCTGATGTTAGCAATGTACAGTGGTCAAATAGGATCATTTTCTTCTCGAGACCTTTTACTTTTTTTCCTCATGTGGGAGTTAGAATTAATTCCTGTTTATCTACTTCTATCCATATGGGGAGGGAAGAAACGTCTGTACTCAGCTACAAAGTTTATTTTGTACACAGCAGGGGGTTCTATTTTTCTCTTAATGGGAGTTCCGGGTATGGGTTTATATGGCTCCAATGAACCAACATTAAGTTTTGAAACATTAGCTAATCAATCCTATCCTTTGGGGTTGGAAATAATATTCTATTTTGGCTTCCTTATTGCTTATGCTGCCAAATCGCCGATTATACCCCTGCATACATGGTTACCAGATACCCACGGAGAAGCGCATTACAGTACATGTATGCTTCTAGCGGGAATCTTATTAAAAATGGGAGCATATGGATTGATTCGGATCAATATGGAATTATTACCCCATGCTCATTCTATATTTTCTCCCTGGTTGATGATAGTAGGAGCGATTCAAATAATCTATGCAGCTTCAACTTCTTTCGGTCAACGCAATTTAAAAAAGAGAATAGCCTATTCCTCCGTATCTCATATGGGTTTCACACTTATAGGAATCGGTTCCATAACCGATACGGGAATCAATGGAGCCGTTTTACAAATAATCTCTCATGGATTTATTGGTGCTGCGCTTTTTTTCTTGGCGGGAACGAGTTACGATAGAATATGTCTTGTTTATCTCGACGAAATGGGAGGAATAGCTATCCCAATGCCAAAAATATTTACCACGTTCAGTAGCTTCTCAATGGCTTCTCTTGCATTACCAGGAATGAGTGGTTTTGTTGCAGAATTGGTAGTATTTTTTGGAATAATTACCAGTCCGGAATATCTTTTAATACCAAAAATACTAATTACTTTTGTAATGGCAATTGGAATGATATTAACTCCTATTTATTCATTATCTATGGTACGCCGTATGTTCTATGGATACAAGCTATTCAACGTTCCAAACTCTTATTTTGTGGATTCTGGACCACGAGAACTATTTGTTTCGGTCTGTATCCTTCTACCCGTAATAGGTATTGGTATTTATCCTGATTTCGTTCTCTCGCTATCAATTGACAGGATAGAAGCTATTCTATCTAATTATTTTCATAAATAGTTTTCATCAATAAGACAAGACATAAAGTCAAAGAATCCTGTGATTTTCAAAATCGTTCACTGTACAATGCAATGAAAGAAAAAAGAATGAAGTGAATTGGAATCAGATATATCTGGAGTTTTTGAGAACCATTTGAATCACTACTTGATTCAAATGGTTCTCAAAAACTTGCACAAACTTTCTTTATATACGGGACGATGTTCTTATGTATTCTTCAGGCCTTTTCTTCAATTAGATGTTAATGTGAATGAACCATAACTATGTAGTCCTATTCCTAATAGATTGACTCCAAAATAGCATATCCAAATTATAAGAAATCCGATCGAAGCCACAATTGCCGAATCCACACCCTGAAAGTTCTGATTTGTTCTACTATGTAGATAAATCGCGAATATGGTCCAAGTAATAAATGCCCAAGTTTCCTTGGGGTCCCAATTCCAATAAGACCCCCATGCTTCATTAGCCCATACTGCTCCCGAAAGAATACCTATGGTTGAAAAAGTAAACCCTAGACTAATGACACGATAACTACAATGATCTAATTGCTGAGTCAATTGATACCTGTGATAATTCATAAATGAAAGAAAAGAAGTTTTTTGTAAAACACTTCTTTTTTCATTCACAAAGGAAAATGACCCAATTAATAAATGATTGCTTTTACCAGGAATACCTCGATTTTTTCGAAATGTAATGACTAAAAGAGCTACTGATAATAACGATCCACATAAAAGAGCTGCATAGCTCAATAACATCATACTTACGTGCATCATTAACCACTGGGATTGTAGAGCAGGTACTAATATTGCAGATTGATGCATTTCAGTTGAAAGACCCGAAGTGGCAAATCCTTGAGTCAAAATGGCACTTGGCGCGGTTATTGCGCTTAAAAAATTTTTCTGGTTCCCTATTTTAGGAACCCTATGAATAATGGCGAAACCCCACGAAAGGAACATTAAAGATTCATATAAATCACTTAACGGGAAATGTCTCGAATAAATCCAACGAGTAACTAATAATCCTGTTATACAGAAAAAAGTAGTCATCATGCCCTTTTCTGACGAATCAAATAGTCCTACAGTTTCATGGACTAATAAGGTCATTAAATGAATCGTAATCACAATTGAAATGATAGAAAAAGAGATGTGAGTTAATATATGTTCTAAAGTCGCAAATATCATAAAAAAAAATTGTTTTTTTTTTTAAGGAGGGTATCCCCAATTACGAAATAGAAATCCGTAATTGAATTCATTATAGGATCTATTGTTGTGCCTTTTTTAGAGGATGCCGCCACTCGGACTCGAACCGAGATGCTCTAGCACTGCTTCCTAAGAGCAGCGTGTCTACCAATTTCACCATGGCGGCTTGATTGAAATAATCATAGCCTATATGATGTTCAATCGTCGAGATTGAAGGATTTAATGCAATCTATTTTAGGAAACGTTTGAATCCATGAATAAAGACCCATTCAAATAAATATTTAAACGTTCCATAATCCTTAGTCTCGTGGTAGAGTGTCATTTTTAACAGCGGGCTTTCCCGTATTCTAAGTTCTTCTGGAACAGTTGGAACTAGACGGTTATGCCCTCAGTCGAGGTATAGAACCAAGAATTTTTTTTTTTCTCATTTTGATTCATTTCTCATTTATTTGATTTCGTAGATCCGAAATCAAAAAGATTCATTTTCAATAAACAAAAGAAAACAAAATTTTTTATGTATCACAACCTCATTACTACATCCAAGGAATTTCTATAAATATTTTGATAGTTTGATATCAAAACTGTATTAATGATTGGGATCCTCATTGTCTACATAACATAATTCGTGTGAGGATTTACCAAACCAATTAGGTATTGGGCCAGGCATATCAATCATTTAACAAAAGAGTTTTGATCTTTATCGGAATTCTATACTTTACTTAGAAACCTTAGAAAATCTAATTTTAACTTATAAGATCTCTTTAAATAGATAAAATCTATTTAGATATTAGATCTAGATATATCGATTGATCGATCCTCCAGCCCAAACATAGGATAGGATCTATTTTGGTTGGATTAGGTAAGATTGACTCATTCTTTGTACATAAATACTTTGTACATAAATATGGATCTCCAGGGGATCTGGCAGTTTTATTAGTTTGTTTTTTTGTTGATCCATTCGACACAAGAGGGAGTCTATGTAGATATGTAGTGATTCAGAGAGCTACAAAGCAAGGTTTTCATTTAATCAATTAGTTTCAATGATCCATTGATTTTTACTATAGATCTTATCTCTGCGCTGCTATGGAACAAAAAAAAAGGGGGTTCGAACCTTGTTCATACTTGTTTCAGATCTTCCAAAAATCTTAATGATGTATAACTATTGGAGATACATAATCCAATAAACCCCTTCCTAAAAAAAAAAAAGAAATAAGAGTTTTGTTATTGTGAGTGAAAAGCGAATCGATGGGGAAAGTTACAATCCCCATCTCGCAAATTATAAAAATCTACTATAACTATAAAACTATAATGAAAAGCGAAACCTTGTATTTTGTGTCTAACTACTTCTTTTTTTTTTCAAACAAAAAAGAAATTCTTTTTAGAACCTAGTATACAGAATAATACCTAGTATACAGAATAATTCTTATTCTACATACCACAACAGCTAGTTCTATTTCATATTGATAAGTTCAAAACTTTAGTTAATGTGAATTCTTCATCTTATAAATCATCCAATTCATCGAGTCATGTCGATTCAGATCATTCTAAGGCTTTATTTTTGTCGCACAAAAAAACTTTTTGAATGCCCAGTAGAAATCGATTTAGCTAAAGATAAGGCTTTTGCCGCGGCCTGACATCCCTTTCCCTTCCAAATATTTTTACGAATACGCTTTTTTGAAAGAGAAGTACGTTTCTTTGGAACCGCCATTTCAAAAAAAAAAAAAGGATCACTCATTTTTATAGTTGGATGTGAAAGACATTTATTATTCAAAATGGATCGTTCTTTCTATTCATTATCTATATTTATTCCATAGTTAATACTTACTTTATAATATCTAAAAACATAGATACGTAAGCATCGCATATGGTATCACTAGGGATAAAAAAAAGAAAATAGAAGGAAAAAGAAAGAACGATGTGATTTTCAAAGGAGTTTTTTTTTTTAACATCTCTATTACATACAATATTACATACAATGTCCGAAGAAAAATTTGTACTAATTGGTAGCTTCATATCTTCATTCAATCTATGTATGTCTATGAGCGGGATCTACTACCGTGGAAATCGAATCGGTTGCTATCGATAAGAATCAAAAAGGTTTCAATTCATATCTCAGTCTCTTTATATATTCTATTGTTTGTCATCTTACCTTTAATAAATCGAAAAGCTTAAGAACCCTTACCTAGTTTAATAAAACAATAATGAATTTTTTCTATTAATTGATCAAGCTCCGAGATAGAGTCCCCATAATTTAAATGAATAATTTAAATGAAGTAGTTAATCCGTTAAACAATACATTACTTGATAAGGGAAATTTTAGTAATTTCTTATTTTAGTTCTATGCGAAGTGACAAGTATTAGAGGATTTTACATAAGGATGAGTTTGTTTTATTGGACTAGAAGCCAATCAATCAGTTCCACAATGAATTAGTTAATGACTCCGAATAAACTAAATAAAAAAAAACTAGGTCTTATTTTATGGGGTCGAGTTAATGACGGATCCTATGATACATATCAGAATCGAGTACTTTATTTTATTTTTGGTATCATTCTTTTTCCTTACTATATTGATATACATATGGATAGAAATCACCGTAATATCTGAGTGGAATGCTTTAAAATCTTATATTTTTTATCTTAATAAATATCTTCGTTAACGTTAATAACTAGGTAGTCACTTATAACTAGTAACTTGGTCATTTGAAGAAATGGAACTTCTTGATTTGAATTTTTTGTTTTTTCAATATTTTGGAAAGAATCAGAATAATTAAGAATTCAAAATCATATTTGATTTTATATCTTTATTTTATTTATTTGATTATTGCTCCTTCCAAAAGAGATAAGGTCTGGTGAATCGGAAACAATTAATAAGAATAAAAAAAGAAAGTTTGATTTTCTTATGGAACATACATATCCATATGCATGGATCATACCTTTTGCTCCACTTCCAGTTACTATGTCAATAGGATTGGGACTTCTGTTTGTTCCGACCGCAACAAAAAATCTTCGTCGTATGTGGACTTTTCCTAGTGTTTCATTGCTAAGTATAGTTATGGTTTTTTCATCCGATTTGTCTATTCAACAGATAAATGGCAGTTCTATCTATCAACATCTATGGTCTTGGACCATCAATAATGATTTTTCTTTAGAGTTCGGCCACTTGATCGACCCACTTACTTCTATTATGTCAATACTAATCACTACTGTTGGAATCATGGTTCTTATTTATAGTGACAATTATATGGCTCATGATCAAGGATATTTGAGATTTTTTGCTTATATGAGTTTTTCCAATACTTCCATGTTGGGATTAGTTACTAGTTCCAATTTGATACAAATTTATATTTTTTGGGAACTAGTGGGAATGTGCTCGTATTTATTAATAGGTTTTTGGTTCACACGACCCACTGCAGCAAATGCTTGTCAAAAAGCGTTTGTAACTAATCGTGTAGGGGATTTTGGGTTATTATTAGGAATCTTAGGTTTTTATTGGATAACAGGGAGTTTCGAATTTCGGGATTTGTTCGAAATCTTCAATAACTTGATCCATAATAATGGGGTCAATTCTTTATTTGCTACTCTGTGCGCCTCCCTATTATTCGTCGGTGCAGTTGCTAAATCCGCACAATTTCCCCTTCATGTATGGTTACCTGATGCCATGGAAGGGCCTACTCCTATTTCGGCTCTTATACATGCTGCTACTATGGTAGCAGCGGGAATTTTTCTTGTCGCTCGGCTTCTTCCGCTTTTTACAGTCATACCTTACATAATGAATCTCATTTCTTTGATAGGTGCAATTACGGTACTATTAGGGGCTACTTTAACCCTTGCTCAAAGAGACATTAAGAAAAGTTTAGCCTATTCTACAATGTCTCAATTGGGTTATATTATGTTAGCCCCAGGGATAGGCTCTTATCGAGCTGCTTTATTCCATTTGATCACTCATGCCTATTCGAAAGCATTATTGTTTTTAGGATCCGGATCAATTATTCATTCAATGGAACCCATTGTTGGATATTCTCCAGATAAAAGTCAGAACATGGTTCTTATGGGTGGTTTAACAAAATATGTGCCAATTACAAAAACTACTTTTTTATTAGGTACACTTTCTCTTTGTGGAATTCCACCTCTTGCTTGTTTTTGGTCTAAAGATGAAATTCTTAATGATAGTTGGTTGTATTCACCGATTTTCGCGATAATAGCTTGTTTCACAGCAGGGTTAACTGCATTTTATATGTTTCGGATGTATTTACTTACTTTTGATGGTCATTTACGCGCCCTTTTTCAAAATTACAGTGTTACTAAAAATAGCTCGTTCTATTTAATATCTATATGGGGGAAACAACGAACCAAACTAGTTAACAGAAATTTGTTTTTATCAACAATGAATAATAATGAAAAGGTTTTCTTTTTTTCGAAAACGAAGATATACAAAACGGAGGGCAATGTAAGAAATCTGATACGATCCTTTAGAATTTCTTTTGAAAAGAAAGACACTTCAACGTATCCCCATGAATCGGACAATACTATGCTATTGTCTCTACTTGTATTGGTCCTATTTACTTTGTTTGTTGGATCCATAGGAATTCCTTTTGATCAAGAAGTAATGGATTTTGATATATTATCGAAATGGTTAACTCCATCAATAAATCTTTTACATCCAAATTCGAACTATTCTGTGGATTGGTATGAATTTGTGACAAATGCAACTTATTCAGTTAGTATAGCCTGTTTTGGAATATTCATAGCGTTTCTTTTATATGGTTCTGTTTATTCATCTTTTCAGAATTTGTACTTAATCAATTCATTTTCTAAAAAAATAGGTTCTA